AGATTAACATCGTATTTAGATTAAAAGTCTAATGCTTAAACTCAGCCATAAAAAAGTGTTATAATAAAAGAATTAAAGATGATATTAAATTTAAAATTATTATAATATAGAATATTAATAATCTTATGGTATCATGTTTTAAATTCACAAAATAAAAATAAAAAGAATACTTTAAATAAAATAAAAACCTTATACCAGTAAAAATTAAAATAATACATAATAAAATTGAACTGCTATTTAATATAAACAAATAATATAAAATCAACAACTTACCTGAAAATATATTTAATGGGGGGAAACCAGATAATCTCAGTAATGACAACGATACTAGAAGTGTGTTATTTTTAATTAATGATCAAACTGTTATTAATATTGTAATTATATATAATAAAAAATATTTGTATATATATGTACTAATAATTGATAAAATTAGCCAACCAGATTGATTAATTGAAGAAGCTCCTAATATTTCTCGAATAGAAGCACAAGATAAACCAATTATTGGACTTACAACAATAGATATCATACTTAAAAATATCAACAAATAAAGTATATATGATTGTATTTTAATATAAACAAAATAAATTAAATTTATTGGCATAATTTTTAATAAAGTAGATAAAATTCCAATTATTATGTAAGGTAATTCTTTTATAACAGGTAATACTCAAAAATAAAAGGGGAATATTCCTATTTTTATTATTAAAGCAGCTACCATAATAAAAATAATATACATATAATTTGACATATTTATTACTATAATTAATATTCCATATAATAATAAAATAATTCTTCTTCAAGATTGAGTAAAATAATATTTAATAACACAACTATTAATAGATAAAATCTTATATTCATTAACTATAAAAGCAAATAAAAATATTCTTAGTTCCAATAATAAAATAATAATAATTCAAGATCTTATTATTAAACTAAATATAATAGTACCTATAAGTCTAAATATGAATAATATAAACAAAATGAGATAGAATTATTTATTTCTATAATATTGACATCAACAATACCTGTCTAACAGTGATCTCATATAAATATATCAACTCAACTGATTTATTATAGTTTATTAACTATTATTTATTAAACCTCATGATTATGTTAATATAATAAATTAAATATTTAATTTATGCGTAAAACACCATTTCATTTAGTTGAAATAAGGCCATGACCATTATTTGCAGCTGTAAATATTATACTAATACCAATCGGATTTATTTTATATGTTCGACAAAATAATTCTATATATCTTAAAATTGGAATATTTATAACACTTATTGTATCTATATATTGATGACGAGATGTTGTTCGAGAGAGTACATTCCAAGGTCACCATACGTCCTATGTAGTTAAAGGACTAAAATTAGGTATAATATTATTTATTGTTTCTGAGGTATGTTTTTTCTTCTCGTTTTTTTGAGCATACTTTCATAGTTCACTATCACCTAATATTGAAATTGGTAGTGTATGACCTCCAATTGGGATTAATGTACTACCAACATTTGGTGTCCCATTATTAAATACAAGAGTTCTGCTACTATCAGGTGTATCAGTCACTTGAGCTCACCATGCTATTAGACAAAAATCAATAAAAAATGCATTAGTAAGACTAATTATCACAATTTTACTTGGAGCTTATTTTTTATTTCTCCAATATGGCGAATATAAAGAAGCCCCATTTTGCTTAAGAGATGGGATCTATGGTAGAACATTTTTTATAACTACAGGATTTCATGGTCTTCATGTATTTATTGGAGTATCTTTTTTAAGTGTATGTTTATTTCGTCTTTATAATTACCATTTTAATTCGGATCATCATGTAGGATTTCTTGCAGCTGCATGGTATTGACATTTTGTAGACGTTGTATGATTATTCTTATACATAAGTATTTATTGATGAGGATCTTAAGATTTTATATTATATTTTATAAATATAGCTTAATTAAAGCTTTGATTTTGTAAATCAAAAATGGTACATCCTATTTATGTAGGGTTCTACATCTTATAATTAATATATTAAATTTAACTTTAAAATCAACAAAAGAGGTAATAAATGAACTAATGAAACAGTGTATCATTTTCTTTTTGGTAAACTAGTAATATTGCTATAACTATTTGACCTCCCATGATTAATATATACATACAAATATATATTATATAGTACCCTTATAAATATAATAAGTAATATTACCACTGTTAAATATACGCTTATATAACTTATAACTGCTAACCTTCTTAGTTCACCTATTAAATTAATAGTTGGAGGAAATGATATATTAACTGAAACTATAATAAATCATAATAATCTAAAAATTGGATAATAATTTAAAAGACCTTTTGTTAATATAAAACTTCGTCTCCCTGTTGTCTCATAAGTTGAATAAGCCATTATAAATAAACAAGATGAAACTCAACCATGACTAATCATAATTAAAATAGATCCTATAAAACCTCATCTTGTATTAGATAGTACACTTACAACTAATATTCTTATGTGAACAACTCTTCTATATGCAATTATAGACTTAATATCTATTTGATATAAACATACAAATCTTCTTAATAATCCGCCCCATAAAGATAGACAAATAATTAATATATATCTATATACTATTGACTGATAAGTAATTAAATCAGAGAATAAAAATATTCCATATCCTCCTAATTTAAGTATAGCTCCTGCTAATATTATAGAGCCCCCTAACGGAGCTTCCACATGTGCCTTTGGGAGTCAAATATGAAATGAATAAATTGGTAACTTAACTGAAAAAGGAATTAATACAATTAAATATAAATATGAGGGCTTTATAGAGAATATTCTTATTAAAGGAATAATTATTGTACTTATATTAAATCAAATATATAGTACAAAAATAAGTAATGGGATAGAACCTAAAACTGTATATATAGTTAAATATAAAATAGATATTAACCGTTCAGGTTGATAGCCATAGCTTAATATTATTAATAATAACGGTAATAGACTTCTTTCAAATAAAATAAAAAACAATAGTAAATTATTTGTTATAAAGCAATTACATAAAATTATTTCTAATATAATTAATATAATAAAATAATAAGAGTTCAATATAGACCCAGTTGATACTAAAATAAATAAGGATAAAGTAATGGTTATAAAACATAATATAGAATTTATACTATTATCATAAAAAATACTATCAATTAAATTATAGTTTAATTTATATGTGTATATTATTCACACAGGTACTAGTAGAGATATGATGATTACTAGTCATACATAAATTGGTATAATAAATAATGATATTAAACTAGATGTAAATAAATACATACAAAGAAGTGGATAAATAAATTACCCTAATAATAGTTAGCAGCCATTATTTTTAACTTCCTATAATCTATATTTTATGGAGGGTCAATATAATCTAACTATACTAAACAAACTATTAATATATGTAATTCATTAAGGATTTTGAAAATCTTTTGTAAGTGTTAATATACACTATTACATTTTGATTATTAAAATATATGTATGTACAATATTAATTCTATTATTAGTAATTATCATAATATTAGTTTATTATTCTAAACATATCAAATATAATAACTTATCTCCAGTTGAGTGTGGTTTTGAGTCAATAAGAGTAATACGACGCCCATTTAGGGTTCGATTTTTTATAATAGTAATCTTATTTTTAGTGTTTGATGTAGAAGTAGTATTAATTTTTCCTACTTTATTTAATAATATTATAAATATAAGAATGTATATACAATTAAATTTGTATATTTTTTTAGTTATTTTATTATATGGTTTGCTTTTTGAATGAAAGAATGGTATACTAGACTGAGTAAAATCTTTAGATAAGCTAATTAACTATAAGCTATTGGGCTCATAACCCAAATATGGTAGAATCCTCTAAAGGAAATTAGTTATGGTTTATTATTATATTATATAAAATACTTATGGAATTTAATGAGAATTTCCAGGTAAGAAACTTTATTATAATTATGAAAATAAGAATAAGTTATTATAATACTAGTTGACAAATAAAGTGCCAGCAGTCGCGGTTATACTTTAATCAAAATAATTTAAATAAGTTAAATACACATATATTATAATAAAACTCTTGTAGTGGTAAAATATACACAGTTATATAAAATTACTATTATAATTTAATAAATAAATACAAAAAAATAAACAAGGATTAGATACCCTTTTATACTGTACTCAATATGTATTAACTGAGGACTAAAGCTTTAAGAGAGCTAAAACTTAAATAACATGGCGGTAATAGAAATTTAGGGGAACTTACCATATAATTTGATAACCCCCAAGGAAATTAACTTTAATTTAAATTTTGTATGCCGTCGTCGAGATAAAATTTTAAATATTATCGAAATTAATAAATTTATTAAACTTGACAGATCAAGGTGCAAACTAAACTAAAGATATTGGCGAGTTACAATTTAATATGTAAACGAATTAGGATAATCGTAATAACCTATAAAGAAGGACTTAACAGTAAAATTCATTAAGTATAAATATTGAAGAATAATTCTATTGTGTACAAATCGCCCGTCACTCTTGAGGAAACTTAAGATAAGTCGTAACATAGTAGGCGTAGCGGAAGCTGCACCTGTTTTAATAGTATATATATTACATTATCTTTTCGTGATAAAAAAGGAAGGACAAATTCCTCCTTAAAATTAATTAAACTTATATAAATATAGTATTAAAAATGCATATAGCGATTAAGTTTCGGCCTTAATACAGGATAATATCCTTTTAATAATGATAGCAGATTTATTTTCGAGATTAGATGGAGCACGAAGAGTAATAATTTGATTATTTCCAATGCTAAGTTTAATGTTTTTTATAAATTATAAATATTATATATCAAGCATGGGCTCATCACTAATAAAAATCATATACTCTCCATGAATAAACAAAGACACTTCTCGTCTTTATAGATTTAACTTATTTCTGTCTAGTTATTTTATAATTATTATTACAATAAATTATATAAGTCTAACACCTATAGTATACACATTAAGTACAAATTTATTAATAGTTAGCACTATCAGTTTACTGTTTTGGTTAAGTTTAATTATTTCTGGATTAATATACTCACCAATTAAGTTTATAGCTCATTTAGTTCCTAGGGGTGCACCTATTATTTTAACCCCATTTTTAGTTCTAATTGAAATAATTAGAATTTTAATTCGACCAATTACATTAACAGTTCGATTAGTAGCTAATATAAGAGCAGGTCACATTATTCTCACATTGATATCAAATGCTAGAAGATATCTATTACATGTTACCAACTATTATTTAATTATACTTTCTATTATTGTATTCTATACCTTATTTGAATTTTTTGTTAGGATAGTACAAGCTTATATCTTTACATTATTAATAACACTATATATAAACGAACACCCTTAATAGATATAGTTTATAGTAAAATATCTAACTGTTAATTAGAAGAATTAAGATCTATACATGCCTCAATTAAGTCCACATAACTTAATATTCATATTTTATGTTATAATAATACTATTAGCCATTTTTATTTTAAATTATAAAAATGTTTCATCAAAATTTAAGTTTAAAAGAATAAATAAATTACCTAAAAGAAAAGTTTATATATAATTTAATAGTGGCAGATTAAATGCATAGATTTTAAGCATCTAAGATAAGTAAAATACTTCTATTAAACCATATGCATATAATTAAAAGCTTATAGGTTAAATTTAAACTCTCATCCTTCAAAGTTGAATATGTTATAATACAAAGCTTATAAAATATTCAAAATACATAAAAGTTTATACACTTATTCTACATAGGTGTAAGGTCACGGTAAAATTTGAATTTACTAGAGGAAATTTCCATGTAGATATAAATATACTTAACTAATGCTCATACATGTTTTAATTTAAAATATGCTAATTATATTTTCTATAATTTATATAATAAATTAGTAATATAAAAAGATTATATTTATTAATATTATTGTAATTGATTATATAACATTTATGTAATCATATTATTATTCTATAACTTTATAAATTATATAATTTATAACAACATATCAATTGACATTTAAGTTAATATAGAATAAATAAAGTGTGGAAATTATATTAAATAATTAACACCATGTCTTCATTATAATATAATATGGAATAGCATATATCAACATTTGAATCTAAGATTCCACAAATCCACGGATTATTTTATCCTATATATGTTATTTAAATATATTATCTTAAGGTTATCATTCTATATACTAATATATTAAATTTAAAAACCACTAATTAAATTATAAAGTCTAATTAATTAGAACATAATTACTCATAAGATGATGTAAGTCATATTTTTTAAGGTTATACCATCTTAGGATTTACAATCCTATGCTTTATGTTAAGCTATTAAAATTATATTATATACTAAGTAATTTAAAATAACAGTTTCACTATATAGCTCATATAAATAATATAATCAGGAAAATCTGTCCTTTTACTTGGAAGGTAAATATACAACATATACTTATTAAAATTAGACTTAATAAATTTATATTATATAAATACGATATTTATACTTATAAAGTAATTATATATAATAAATTATTTTAACATTATGAATATAGAGTATTATAATAAATTATTAAAGGCACTGACTCTAAAGCAATTGGTATAAAAGCATGGTTTGCTCCACAAATTTCTGAACATTGACCATAATAGACTCCATTTATTAGTGGAAATAATACTGATATATTTAAACGTCCTGGCACTGAATCTATTTTAATACCTAATGAAGGTATGGTTCATGCATGAATAACATCTATTGACGTTGTACTAATTATACTATGAATATTTGATGGTACTATTACACGATTATCTACTTCTAATAGTCGATAATCACCTCTGCTTAAGTTATTGGTTATAATTATATATCTATCAAATCTTTTATTATTTCATAGTTCAGACTCATAAGATCAATATCACTGATGCCCTGTTACTTTAAGTGTATTCTCTCTTTTTATAGGTTGTTCATCAAATATGTATAAATTTCGTAACCTAGGTAACCCCAAGATAATTAATAATAAAGCAGGAAATAATGTTCAAAAAGTCTCTAATTTTTGAGCTTCATGAAGACGTCGAGAAGAAAAATGTGATTTTATTAATAAAAATCCTATTAATCTTACGAATGTAAAAATAGATAAAATAATTATTAAAGCATGATCATGAAATAAAGTTATCTCTACTTGAACAATTGAGGAAGGATCTATTAAATTATATTGACCTATATATCTCAATGCTAGAAAATATTCTTTGCTTCTTCAGAGCAATATTTTATTTATGTAAACTATACCAGCAAAAAGTTTAAATATAAGATATATTTATATCAGTATTATATAGTTTATTATAGAGTAATTACATATATTAGTGAATGTATTTTAAAATTTGCAATTTTATGTTTTAGTTATGATTTAAACTACACTAATATCGCATTATAAAGGCATATTTTACTTGACAAGTAATTATTTTATTTTAAATTAGATAAAAAATATAATAACTTATATATACATAAATTTATAAAAATATATATAATTGGTAATACAAAATATAATAATGTAAATAATCGTGAGACGGAAACATAAGGTTCATCAACTGGGCAAGAACCTAACCAAGTCAATATAACAAATGTTATAACAAAATATCAAAAAATTACTTGAGATACTTTAGAATAATTAGTACTTATTATATTTATTTTTATAAACAAAGGAAATATGTACATAAACAAAATGGATATTACTATGGCAACCACTCCTCCTACTTTTGAGGGAATAGAACGTAGAATAGCATAAGCAAATAAAAAGTATCACTCAGGTTGAATGTGGATGGGTGTTACTATTGGATTTGCTTCTATATAATTTTCAGGGTCGTTTAATACATTAGGATAAAATGAAATAATAAATATTAATACTATTATTATTAATACAAAACCAACAATATCTTTATATGTATAATAAGGATGAAATGAAATCTTGTTCCTATGTCTAATATTACCAAGTATGTTTGAAGAACCTTTTTCATGTAAATATACTAGATGAATTATAGATAATAATATAATTACAAAAGGACATAAAAAATGTAATGAATAGAATCGTTTAAGTGTTGCATGATTTACAGAATATCCCCCTCATACTCAAGTTACTAGCTCTTGCCCTACATAAGGGATTGCCCCTAATAAATTAGTAATTACTGTAGCTCCTCAATAAGATATTTGTCCTCAAGGTAAAACATACCCTAAAAAAGCTGTAATAATTCTCAAAAGAAAAATTCTTACTCCAACTATTCATGTCTTTCATTGTAATAAGTAGCTCTGATAGTATAATCCACGTCCAATATGCAAATATAAAAAAATAAAATATATAGTTGCACCATTTATGTGTAATAGTCGAATACACCAACCACCTGGCACGTCACGTATAATATATATAATAGAATTAAATGAATCATTTATTGATCTTCTATAATGAAACCTAAGTAAAATTCCTGTTAAAATTTGTATTCTTAATACTAATCCTAATAATGATCCTATATTTCATATAATAGATAAGTTACTTGGTCTTGGAAGATTAGATAAATTCTCTAAAGTTCGAATTTTTTTCATATTGATATGATTTAACATAATCATTTCCATACTGTCGTCCTATAGCAACTAAAAGAACTAAACCAATTGCCGCACCAGATGCTGAAAAACATAATAACCTTACAAAATAAGTTATTGATATAATATAGAAATTTATATAATATAAATATATAATCATATTAAAAAACATAAGGATTTCAATACAAATTAAATTTATTAAGAGATGTTGCTTTATAATAAAAATAAAAATAGATAAAAATAGTACTAGAACAGATAAATAAATTAATAATATTCACACTTATAATAATCATATAATATATACTAATGATAAATATCTTATTCTTAGGGGTAGTATTGAAGTTCAACAAAAACTTATTAACTTATCATAACGATATCGAGGATAAACACCTCGAATCAAGAGAAACCACACTACTATTAATAATACTATTAGTAATAGTGAATATATATTATTAGTTATTAAATAACAAACACTTGTTAATACTCTTATAAAAAGAATACAAATATATTCACCTAAAAATAGAAAAGCAAATAAACCTCTTCTGAACTCAATATTATATCCTGATACTAATTCAGATTCACCTTCAGCAAAATCATAAGGTGCACGATTAGTTTCTGCTAACACACATGCTAGTCATATAAGAAATATATAAACTATGAGAAATATTACTGGATATCTTATTAGTAACTTATCTAAATCTAAATAGTATAGTATAAATACAGGAAAAGATAATAAAAATAGTATAGATACTTCGTATCTAATTATTTGAGCTCTTGCTCGTATTCTCCCTAAGAATGAGTATACTGAATTAGAAGATCAACCTGATCCAAATAAAATGTATACATTTAATCTCCTAATGCAAATAAATAACATAATACCTAATATATTAGCCTTTAATTGATAAAAACTAGGTAGTAACCCCCATAATAATATAGATAACAAAAACCCAATTATTGGTATAATAGTAAAAATAAACTTACTGCTTTTTAGTGGAATAATATTACTCTTTATAAATAATTTTAAAGCATCAGATAAAGGTTGTAAAATTCCACATACACCAACTTTATTAGGTCCTTTTCGTAGTTGTAAATAGGATAATAGTTTCCGTTCTAATATAGTTATATAAGCTACTCTAATTAAAATACATAAAAAAGTACAAACTATTCTAAGCATATTTCTCAAGATTAACTTATAATTATGTAATAAAAAATAATCATTATTAAAATAACTGGAAGATGAAAACTTATATTAACTCTTGGTCATATATAATAACTATTAAATCTTATATAAAAACGTTCAAACTTTTCTTTCATGATTATTGGTTCAATTCATCCATTTTCTAGATATTTTACTCTGTTTTGAATATAGTGTATAATTGTTGGAGTACTTAATCAAGTCCTAGTTATATAAAATATATTTACAATAAACTCATATCTAGTTGCTTTTATAATAAAAAACACTAAAATCAACCCAGATAATATTAATATATAGATAAGATTATTATATAATAATGGAGTATAATATATGTATGACATACTTATTATATAATGATTTAATAAATCTCCTAATATTAATCTTCCTAAATATAACATAAAGAAACTTAAATAATTTACAGCTCTGACACTTATAAAATTACATTTAACACTATTTTTACTAGATTTTCAATTTAAATTAATAAGTAATCGTAATGAGTATATAACTGTAAAAACGATTGAAATAGTTATTATAAAAAATCTAACAAGAAATAAGTTATTAGTTAATATACATCCAATAATTATATGTTTTGTATAGAATCCACTTAAAAATGGTAGTCCTATTAAGTTAAAAATACTTATATTTATAAAAATTATAAGAACAGGGTAATATTTCGTAATACCTTTTAATAAACGTATATCTTGTTGACCATAACTTATTATTAAAATAACTCCAGCAGCTATAAATAATATGGCCTTAAATATTGCATGTACAAATAAGTGATATAATGATAAATAATAATTACCTAACCCAATACAAAATAATAGTATACCTAGTTGACTTAAAGTAGAATAAGCAATAACCTTTTTAAGGTCACTTTCCAATATGGCACATATCCCGCCTATAAGTGAAGTTGTAGCACCAATATATCTTATTAAACTAAGTAGCTCATTTCTTGTCCTTATTGAACTCATTAAACGAATTAGTAAATAAATACCAGCTGTTACCAATGTAGAAGAATGTACTAATGCTCTAACAGGTGTAGGAGCAGCTATTGCTGCCGGTAACCAGCATCTATATGGATATTGAGCACTTTTTGTAATAGAACCTAAAAATATTAGTAATAATATACTAGCTTTAAAATCATTTGAAAAGTTAAATAAATATGATGTCCCTATTATTACAAAGTAAATTATAGTTCTTATAATAAATAAATCACCTAAACGATTGATTAATAAAGTTAAAAACCCAGCAGATAATGATTGTTTCCTTTGATAGTAAATAATTAATGCAAAAGAACTTACACCTAAACCATCTCATCCAATTAATAACATAATAAAAGAACCAGAAAAAATTAGTATGTTTATAGTGGTTACAAAAATTAATAAAATTATAATAAATCGATAGTAATGTTCATCATCTTTCATATAATCTCGACTAAATATAAACACTCTTGAAGAAATATATAATACTACTATACTAAATATTATACTGATTTTATCCCTAATAATCGCCAATTCTAATCTTGATGATGAAAGTTTTATTAAGTAAATATCAACATTACTTGAACCTTCCCTAATATTTATAAAGAGAATATATATGTATATTGTAAATATATATATTACTAGTAATAGAATTGAACACCGTTGTTTATTTATTATCAATTTTTAAAATTGTTCCTTTATTATATATTATATTTCTGATACTAATAAATATATATAACAAAAAAACTCCTAATACAACTAAAATAATAAAATTTATATTATTGTTTGATCTAACATATTTTATATATACTACATTATTATTATTTAAAAATACAATAATATTAATGCCAAATAATACAAATACTATATAAATTATTCGACGTTTTGAATAGACTACATTTTTGTAATTTCTTGATATGATTACCATATATACAACTAATACTAAGATACCCCCAACGTAAGTTATATATAAAAGCAATGGCATAATTTCATTAATATATAAATAAGCAAATAGAATTATCATAATTATTAATCTTAAAAATAAAGATAGTAAAAAGATTACTCTTAGTGAAATTGTAGAATACAAAATAAATAATAGAATTATACTTAAGGTACAAAATCTAGTTAATCTTATGTAATTCAATTTATGAAAATAGTAAATAACACTTCCTAAATGCAACTTAGGTCTTCTTAATTAAAGTATATTCTCATATTTTAAAAGTAGTTATCACTATTCCCCAACACCCAAAGCTGATGTATTAAAATACTCCTTTTAATAATTAATCATATTGATTTTCTTTTGAACCTAAGTCAAATGCATATATTTGCTAAATTATTATTATTAACTAATATTATTAATAGTTCCTTTCGTACTATATAATAGAATTTTATAGATAGAAACTGACCTGGCTTACGCCGGTCTGAACTCAGATCATGTAAGTATACTTGCTCGAACAGAGCATTTCCTTTAATTTTCTGAATTAAGGATACTTAGTCCAACATCGAGGTCACAAGCTATTATAAATTATGCTGTTATCCCTAGAGTAATTTATTTAATATGTTTATTAACTTTATATATATTTTTAAGTAATTTAAGATTTGTTACTATGTTGCCCCAACAAAAATTTTACTTGAATTAAATTATAAAAATTTCAAGGGTCTTCTCGTCTAATATTTTATTTGAAGTATTTTCACTTCATAATTAAGTTAAATATATTAATTATATGATACAGTTTAAGCTCAAAAATCCATTGATTCTAGACTTCAATTATAAGCCAAATTATTATGCTACCTTTGCACAGTCAGAGTACTGCGGCTGTTTAAATAATCACTGAGCAGGACACATTATATATTTATTCCATATAATTATGTTTTTGGTAAACAGTTGAACTTAATGTTGCCGAGTTCATTACATTTATATTATAGTTTACTAATCTAAACAGAATCTATAATTACAATATATTAATCTACGTTACTATATATTTTATTAGTAAAAAATGTTTTATGTTAGGTTATTTTAATATTAAACTATTAAGTTATAATAGTACAAAAATCAATTTGTTATATTTATACTTTTATTAACCTTAGGATTAATAGAACGTCTTAGTACTAAATACTTTTTTAGTAAATCAAGATATCAATATTCTTGAGAAGCCTATCACCCCTAATTATTATTTTAATAATATTATGTTACATATCTAAATTAATAACTAATATACAAGAATAATTAGATCAAATATTTTCGCGAATATATATTTATATATATATATATTTAATAAAGCCATTATGCAAAAGGTAATATAATAATAATTAAATATTAGTACATTTGCAGATACTGTAAAACTAAAACTACCTTATACTAAGCTCTTAATAAGTTTTATTTTTTTTGTTGTAAGCAAAATGTATTAATAATTTATATACTATACTTATTTAATTTTTAACTCTAATTGAAGATTCTAAATTTGTGTGAAAATCAGGAGGAAGAAATCCATTTCATTCACGAGCTGAGCTTCTTTTACAATTAAATAAAAATGATCGTTGAACAATAAAGGCTTCTCAAACAATTAATATAAATAATATAATAGCAAATATACTACAAATAGATCCAACACTTGAAATTTGATTTCACTGAAGATAAGTATCAGGATAATCAACATATCGTCGTGGCATTCCTGCTAATCCTAAAAAATGTTGAGGAAAAAATGTTAAATTTACGGCCACAAATATAATAAAAAACTGACATTTAGAAGCTTTTTCGTTTAAATATAACCCAGTTATTACCGGAAATCAAAAGATAAATCCAGCAAAAATAGCAAAAACAGCACCTATAGATAATACATAATGAAAATGAGCTACCACGTAATAAGTATCGTGTAATATAATATCAAGAGAAGCATTTGACAGAATAATTCCGGTTAAGCCTCCTAAAGTGAATAAGAAAATAAATCCTATTACTCAATATATTGATGCATCATATTTAAAATTTATACCATAGATAGTTATTAACCATCTAAATACTTTGATTCCAGTAGGAATAGCAATTACTATAGTGGCAGCAGTAAAATATGCCCGCGTATCTACATCTATACCAACTGTAAATATATGATGAGCCCAGACAATAAAACCTAAAATTCCAATAGAAATTATTGCATAAATTATTCCTAATGAACCAAAAGGTTGTTTAATGGCATTTGAAGAAATAATATGAGACACAATACCAAAACCAGGTAAAATTAAAATATACACTTCTGGATGACCAAAAAACCAAAATAAATGTTGATATAAAATAGGGTCGCCTCCACCTGCAGGGTCAAAAAATGACGTATTAAAATTACGATCAGTTAATAGTATAGTAATAGCACCAGCAAGAACAGGAAGGGATAGAAGCAGTAAGAAAACAGTCACTAAAATAGATCAAACAAATAACCTTACCCGTTCTATAGTAATTCCAGAAGATCGTATATTAAAAATAGTAGTAATAAAGTTGATTGAACCTAAAATTGAAGATAGTCCAGCTAAATGTAAAGAAAAAATTGCTAGATCAACTGAAGCATTTCTATGACCTACCAATGATCTAAGAGGTGGATATACAGTCCACCCAGTCCCTACACCACCTTCACATATACTTCTCCTAATTAATAGGATTAATGATGGCGGCAATAGTCAAAAACTAAGATTATTTATTCGAGGAAACCTTATATCTGGAGCTCCAATTAATAGTGGGACTATTCAGTTACCAAATCCACCAATTATAATGGGTATTACTATAAAAAAAATTATAACAAAAGCATGAGCTGTGACAATTACATTATACAAATGTTCATCTCTTCATACTCCTGTAGTTCTTAACTCAAACCGAATTAATAATGATAGGCCTGAACCAATCATACCACTTCAAACACCAAGAATTATATATAATGTCCCAATATCTTTATGGTTTGTTGAATATAATCAACGCAT